ATAATAGACATATATCTATATTACTACGCATAAGAACTCATTTTTAACTAAGATATTTTCTTCAATCATGTGTCATGTGATGAGGGGATTCATACCCCGAGCCAAATTCCATTAAAAAAATGTTTAGCGTTTTTGAATTTTTGGGGTTAGTATGAGATAGTGATAGGCATATCTCATCTTTTCTGTCGGATCAAGCACTACTCTAACTGAGGGAATCCTATACTCTAATTTTGTTTCATTAATCTATTATATAATATTATGCTATGAATAGCATGGAGGGGTAATGCATTTATCAACCATCAAATAAAATTTTTATTCTATTATCTATTAATATTAAATTCTAGTTAAATCACAACTATAAACTATATCAATAATAATATAAGAATATGATAATAATATGCATTGCATAATATGCATTGCATAATAATAATAATATATATGCATGTGCATAATAATATATATGTATATTTAAAATTATAATATATATGTGTATATAATACATATATGTATGTATTATATTTATAACAATAATATGCTATACATTGTATTTGTATTATAAAAGATATTATTTTATCTATTGTATTGTATATTAATATATTATATATAGATATATTTATGTAGATTAAGATGTAGATTAAGAATTTAAATTCTTAAGTAGAAAACTATTTTTATCTAGATTATATAATCTATTATAATTAGATTTTGTTATATTGTATATTGACAATACCAAAAACTGATCATACTATCAGCATAGTATGCTGATGGTCGGGCGGATATGCCCCCATCGTCTAGCGGTTCAGGACATCTCTCTTTCAAGGAGGCAGCGGGGATTCGACTTCCCCTGGGGGTAGGGTACTACGAAAGGAAGTTGATGATGGATTATCACTAAACCTAGAATTAATTCTTCCTGGGTCGATGCCCGAGCGGTTAATGGGGGCGGACTGTAAATTCGTTGGCAATATGTCTACGCTGGTTCAAATCCAGCTCGGCCCAATAATTCGCCGCTCCATTGAATATGATTCAACCATTTTAATTTGTCTTCCAGAAATAGAAATGCCTTATCCGTAGAAATAAAGATCAACTATTTTTTTAATCTATCCATACTATAACTATATTTTTATCATTAAGAATTTCATTATTATTTTTTTTTGTAATAAAAAACCACAGGTTACTAAACCTAAAGTTTATATCCATGTGGATATGATATCAGTATATCATTTTTGTCTCTGTTACAACACGACGAATAGAGAATATTCTTATGAAACCATAAAGAATATGTATGCCATAACCTCGCTGGGATTGTAGTTCAATTGGTCAGAGCACCGCCCTGTCAAGGCGGAAGCTGCGGGTTCGAGCCCCGTCAGTCCCGAACTAGGATCCGATGAATTTATCAATTCATCTCCCACTTTTCTGTAAAAAGTGGGACAGGAAGCAAGATCTAATCTTTTGTTTTTCGTTTCACATTGATATTTTGATATTTATCATCAGACAAATGAAATGCGGAAATTTCCATTTTTTACACTACAGATAGTAATACTTAAGTAAGTATAAGGAAGAAGGTAGGTTATAGAAAAAAAGAATGGAAAAGGACGAAAGGATTCTATATTGGAATTGGATTAAGAATTCCATTTTTAATTTAGTATGGATAAAAGGTCTTCCTATGTTATATTATTTAATTCTCGACAATTAATTGATTTGATAGATTAGATATATTGTTATTCATAATATTTTTATTTTATCCATTTGGCATCATCAGGATACAATTAACCTATTGAATTTACAGAAGTAAAATTTATCATCTCTATGGGATTAGATCCCGAGTTATTGCGAAACAAAAAAATAAGATTATGGAAGTCAATATTCTCGCATTTATTGCTACTGCACTGTTTATTCTAGTTCCTACTGCTTTTTTACTTATCATCTATGTAAAAACAGCCAGTCAAAATAATTGACTTTAATCAAACTCAAATTATTAGTTCTTGTTAATAATTGAAGATAATGATGAGATAGTGTGTAGAAATATAATATAAATATCTATAGTTCTTTCTACACACTATCCGATATTATATACAGATTTACATTTACAGCATTTACAGTATAATATGGGCTTTCTTTACTTTATATAATATAAATATATATCAATTTACAATTATGGTAGTGCTTCTAGAGTCCACTCCTCCCCCATACTACGAGCGAAAGGGAAAATGTAAAGACTACCATTAAAGCAGCCCAAGCGAGACTTACTATATCCATGTAAATTATGTCTCCTATCTCTATCAAGGAATTATTCCACTATGATTATTGATCAATAATCATAGTGGAATCAACGTCAAAGAGTCAAAATGGGATTCTGATTTAAAGCGATTGATGAACCAAATCCAATGAAGCTAATCATAACAAATTCTCTATTATTGTATAGGATTTTTGGTAGAAGCGAGCAATAAATACGATACATACACCCTTTTCCTTTCTTTGACGATTTTGAAGATGTCAATATAAAAGGAGTTCTTCTAATGTAAAAGATGTAGAAATAATAAGACCTATTGTTTCTTTTGTTACCTTTTGTATAAGCAAAAGAGATATATTTTATATATAGATATAGATATAAAAGATATAAAAAAATCTCTATACTATAAAGACAGATAACTATCTTAAATAGGACCTCCATTTCCTAATTTATTTGATTCAATGGATGAATTAAAGAATTAAATAAATGAACCGAACCCATTATTAAATTAATATTAAATTAATAATTAATAAGTGCAGCAACCTTCACTTCATCCTATTGGATTGATACGGGGTGGGTCCACCATATGCTGAGAAAAAATGACAGTCTTTTTTGTCTTTTCTAAAACTTACGGATTCTAAAAGTCAAGTTAAAGTATTGACATACCTAGTTCTAGTTCTTTGCGTCTGCTTCTGCGAAGCAAGAATTAGCCAAGTTGAATTAGCAGAATAATAAATTCCAATTAGTCAATCAGGCGACACCCAGATTTGAACTGGGGATAAAGGATTTGCAGTCCCCCGCCTTACCACTTGGCCATGTCGCCAAATCCGATCCAAAATAAAATATGGATCAAAATATTATTTATACTCTATTACTAAATTAATAATTATTTACTTTTTTATCTGGAATCCCATTGTACTTAATCCCTTTCCAAATATGAATCCCCCCTTTTTTTATTTTTTCTTTGAAAGAAAAAAAGGAGTTCAGTAACCATTTACCTAATTTACTTTGAATTATGGAACTAAATTTGTATCTCAAAGTGTGTTTTTCCTTAATCTTAATAGCATAAGAAAAGCAAATAGGTTTATGACTAATTAGTATCAATTATTTTCAATCTCAATTTTGAATTATAACACTATATATGTGTATATGTAAACCCTAAAACAGAAATTGTTAGGATCTCTCTTATTTTATGCCCATATTCCTATAGAGAATCAGTGTGTTTGAATTTTTAATTCTCATATATATAGAATGGGAAAGGAAAGATATAGAATGGGAAAGGAAAGTGGATTGAACCCTGAATCCATATAGTGATTTTTTTATATTCCATCTGATAATATTATCATAATAATAGGGATAAATTGGATCCATTTTGATATTCTATACAAAGACTCCATAAGTGTAATGTAAGTATTAAGTAGCATAATCTTTTTTTTTCAGGAATGTTTTATTAATTCATTCCTTTTATATCTGTCGCAAATTTTAACTTGCGTCGAAAATACTCTTTATTCTTACGTCTCGTTTTCGTTCATACATATGAAATAGAGATATGGAGTTGGTTAAAATTTCATGTGATTCAGTAAACAGAATATACATTCCATTATTGGCTCACTCTTCATCGAACTAACCTAATCATACGAGTCGATTTAGCAATGATGGAATTTTTTCGATAAAGAGGAAACTTAAGATTAAGATGCTTCGGAAGAAAAATGAGGGAATGTCCACAATACCTGGATTTAATCAGATACAATTTGAGGGATTTTGTAGGTTCATTAATCAGGGCTTGACGGAAGAATTTCATAAGTTTCCAAAAATTGAAGATACAGATCAAGAAATTGAATTTCAATTATTTGTGGAAAGATATCAATTGGTAGAACCCTTGATAAAAGAAAGAGAGTCTGTATATGAATCACTCACATATTCTTCTGAATTATATGTACCCGCGGGATTAATTTGGAAAAGTGGTAGAAATATACAAGAACAGACTGTTTTTATTGGAAACATTCCCCTAATGAATTCCCTGGGCACCTCTATAGTAAATGGAATATACAGAATTGTAATCAATCAAATATTGCAAAGTCCCGGTATTTACTATCGTTCCGAATTGGACCATAACGGAATTTCTATCTATACCAGTACTATAATATCAGATTGGGGAGGGAGATTAGAATTAGAAATTGATAGAAAAGCAAGAATATGGGCTCGCGTGAGTAGGAAACAAAAAATATCTATTCTAGTTCTATCATCGGCTATGGGTTCAAATCTAAAAGAAATTCTAGATAATGTTTGTTATCCCGAAATTTTCTTGTCTTTCTTGAATGATAAGGAAAAAAAAAAGATTGGGTCAAAAGAAAATGCAATTTTGGAGTTTTATCAACAATTCGCTTGTATAGGCGGGGATCCAGTATTTTCTGAGTCCTTATGTAAGGAATTACAAAAGAAATTTTTTCAACAAAGATGTGAATTAGGAAGGATTGGTCGACGAAATATGAACTGGAGATTAAATCTTGATATACCTCAGAACAATACATTTTTGTTACCACGAGATATATTGGCTGCTGCGGATCATTTGATCGGAATGAAATTTGGAATGGGTATACTTGACGATATGAATCACTTGAAAAATAAGCGTGTTCGTTCTGTAGCAGATCTGTTACAGGATCAATTCGGATTGGCTCTTGTTCGTTTAGAAAATGCGGTTCGAGGAACTATATGTGGAGCAATTCGGCATAAATTGATACCGACTCCTCAAAATTTGGTAACTTCGACTTCATTAACAACCACTTATGAATCTTTTTTTGGCTTACATCCCTTATCTCAAGTTTTGGATCGAACTAATCCATTGACACAAATCGTTCATGGGCGAAAATTGAGTTATTTAGGTCCTGGAGGATTGACAGGGCGAACTGCTAATTTTCGGATACGAGATATTCATCCTAGCCACTATGGGCGTATTTGCCCAATTGATACGTCCGAAGGAATCAATGTTGGTCTTATTGGATCCTTAGCTATTCATGTGAGGATTGGTCATTGGGGGTCCATAGATAGCCCATTTTTTGAAATATCATCAAAAGAAACGCAGATGGTTTATTTATCCCCAAGTAGAGATGAATATTATATGGTAGCAGCAGGAAATTCTTTGGCCTTGAATCGAGGTATTCAAGAGGAGCAAGTTGTTCCAGCTCGATATCGCCAAGAATTCCTGACTATTGCATGGGAACAGATTCATCTTAGAAGCATTTTTCCCTTCCAATATTTTTCTATTGGAGCTTCCCTTATTCCTTTTATCGAGCATAATGATGCAAATCGGGCTTTAATGAGTTCTAATATGCAACGCCAAGCGGTTCCCCTTTCTCGGCCCGAGAAGTGCATTGTTGGAACTGGGCTAGAACGCCAAACGGCTCTGGATTCGGGACTTTCCACTATAGCTGACCACGAGGGAAAGATCGTTTATACTGATACTCACAAGATTGTTTTTACAAGTAATGGGGACACTATAAGCATTCCATTAGTTATGTATCAACGTTCCAACAAAAATACTTGTATGCATCAAAAAACTCAGGTTCAACAGGGTGAATGTATTAAAAAAGGACAAATTTTAGCAGATGGTGCGGCTACAGTTGGGGGAGAACTCGCTTTAGGCAAAAACGTATTAGTAGCTTATATGCCGTGGGAAGGTTACAATTCTGAAGATGCAGTACTAATTAGCGAACGTCTGGTATATGAAGATATTTATACTTCTTTTCACATCCGAAAATATGAAATTAAGACTCATGTGACAAGCCAAGGCCCTGAAAGAATTACTAAAGAAATACCACATTTAGAGGCTAATTTACTTCGCAATTTAGATAGAAATGGAGTTGTGAGGCTTGGATCTTGGATAGAAGCAGGTGATATTCTAGTAGGGAAATTAACGCCTCAGACAGCGAACGAATCGTCGTATGCCCCAGAGGATAGATTATTACGAGCCATACTTGGCATTCAAGTATCCACGGCAAAAGAAACTTCTCTAAAACTACCTATAGGCGGAAGGGGCCGAGTTATTGATGTGAGATGGATCCAGAAAAGAGGGAGTTCCAGTTATAATCCGGAAATGATTCGTGTATATATTTCACAAAAACGTGAAATCAAAGTGGGTGATAAAGTAGCTGGAAGACATGGGAATAAAGGTATCATTTCAAAAATTTTGCCTAGACAAGATATGCCCTATTTGCAAGATGGAACACCTGTTGATATGGTTTTTAACCCATTAGGAGTCCCCTCACGAATGAATGTGGGACAGATATTTGAATGCTCGCTTGGGTTCGCAGGGGATCTGCTAAAGAGACATTATAGAGTAGCACCTTTTGATGAGAGATATGAGCAAGAGGCTTCGAGAAAACTAGTGTTTCCGGAATTATATGAAGCCAGTAAGCAAACAAAAAAGCCATGGGTATTTGAACCCGAGTACCCGGGAAAAAGCAAAATATTTGATGGAAGAACAGGAGATCCTTTTGAACAACCTGTTCTAATAGGAAAGTCCTATATCCTGAAATTAATTCATCAAGTTGATGATAAAATCCATGGGCGTTCCAGTGGCCCTTACGCACTTGTTACACAGCAACCTCTTAGAGGAAGGGCCAAGCAAGGAGGACAACGAGTAGGAGAAATGGAAGTTTGGGCTCTAGAGGGATTTGGTGTTGCTCATATTTTACAAGAGATGCTTACTTATAAATCTGATCATATCAGAGCTCGTCAAGAAGTACTTGGTGCTACAATCATAGGAGGAACAGTACCTAATCCCGAGGATGCTCCAGAATCTTTTCGATTGCTCGTTCGAGAACTACGATCTTTGGCTCTGGAACTGAACCATTTCCTTGTATCTGAGAAGAATTTCCAGATTAATAGGAAGGAAGCTTGATCTGAATGAATCATATTTGCTATTCTATGATTGATCGGTATAAACATCAACAACTTCGAATTGGACCAGTGTCTCCTCAACAAATAAGGGCTTGGGCCAACAAAATCTTACCTAATGGAGAGATAGTTGGAGAGGTGACAAAGCCCTATACCTTTCATTACAAAACCAATAAACCAGAAAAGGATGGATTGTTTTGTGAAAGAATCTTCGGGCCTATAAAAAGTGGAATTTGTTCTTGTGGAAATTATCGAGTAATCGGAGCTGAGAACGAAGACTCGAAATTTTGTGAACAATGTGGAGTGGAATTTATTGATTCTCGGATACGAAGATATAAAATGGGATATATCAAGCTCGCATGTCCAGTGACTCATGT